AGGGCCTGTTTTTCCTTGGAAAGTACTTTCCCGGCGAAACGAAAAAACAATTTTTTTTGCAACCTAAACCTAGTACACTTATATCTGAATGTATAAGTACCCATATGAATCTACTTCTATGAAATATTCTATTCCTTTACTAGAAATCACAAGATCATTCATTAGGATTAATAAGATCCATTGCTATATCTTATCCATATTTAGTCATTCCACCGTATCTTGTATCTTTCTTTTACTAGCTTTATTAGTTTTATTCTATACCGTTTTATCCCTATGAGATACCATACAATGATTTTATAAAGAAAGGATATAATGAAACTCTTGATTGAATCTTTTCATGGGAACACGATCTATTTTATTTGATTGATGGATCCAACAACTAATTTTAATGAATTAAAAAAGGGAGTGGTCTTATTCAAAGCGCCTCGTGATCTTCAACCAATTTTGTGCTTCAATATAATTACCCGGACTGAGCGCTATAGCTTGTTTCCAATACTCAGCAGCTTGATCGGACCAAGCCTCTGCAATTTCAGAATCACCTTGTAGAATGGCCTGTTCTCCCCGGTCGGAATAGGTAGCTCCTTCCCTTCGAACCGTACTTGAGAGTTTCCTACCTCATACGGCTCGACAATCGATTCTTTTTGCTTGCGCCCCGTCTTAATCTACTTTATGTTAATTGAATTAGATTTGTCATATTGTCATAAAAGTATCCCATTTTTGTTGGGTTAGCCAGAAGAAGTTAATTACATAAGTTTAAAACTCTAATTTTTTGATCAATAAAAAGCTTTATCTTTTCTCCCACCTTCAGAGGAATGAAGTATGGATCGACCCTATATCCTATATATAATAGTGTTAAAATATAGTGTTAGAATTCTCTGAAAGGTAACTATCTCAATTGTATATATGCAATTTATATAATATAGATATAGAATTTTTGAAAAAGACTTTCCTCCCTAATATCCTAATATAATATAAGAAAAAAGAACTTACGATCTTTGGGATCTGATGCTACACCGCTGCTCAATACCTTAGTGGATCAACTCTATTACATAATTTGATTCCTAACTTTTATCCTGTATCACGGGATAAGTAAGCAAAGCAGTTCTTAACTCTATCGACCAAATAGCTTGCTAATTGATCTTTACGGTGCTTTCTCTATCAATTCAATCCTTTATCCATGGAGTATATAGGCTTTATCCATTTCTTCTTAATTTTGGTTCTCGTGAAGTCTCTTTACTTGCTACAGCTGATAAAAACCGTTGCTTTAGACGACGCATATGTAGAAAACCTATTTCATTCTAGTATTTACTAGTTAATTGGATCTTTTTTCCTTCTTTCTATAGTAGAGATAGTCGCACGTAATGACAGATCACGGCCATATTATTAAAAGCTTGTGGTAAGAATGGGTTTCGTTCCAGTGCCCGGAAATAATATTCCAAAGCCCTTGTATGCTCTCCGTTGCTTGTGTGTATAAGTCCTATGTTATAGAGTATATAACTTCGATCATAGGGATCAATTTCTGGTCGCGTAGCTTCATAATAATTTTGTAAAGCTTCCGCATAATTTCCTTCGGATTGAGCCAACATCCGTTACGGTCGTTCATTCTATTCAAAGAATCTCCGTTCCAGAACCGTACGTGAGATTTTCATTTCATATGGCTCCTCCCTTCTTTCTGCGCATAGTACTAAGGGAAATAATCCATGAAATTCAAATTTGACTATTCTCATTATGAACTGAAAGGAGCTAGTATTTTTACAAGAAATCTCTAGCCAGCCTTCCTGCAAGAGGTTTTTTATTAACACCAACTGTATTAGTACTAGATGGAAATGGTAACTCCAACAATTTCTTTGTCCTCAACGCCCCCTATTTCCAGGAATTAGTCACTTCAACGATCTTTGATGGTTATACGGATACCCAAAGTACGAACGAGATGGATGTTTGTTGTCCCAACCATTCTTGTTAGCCCCGATACCGATAAGGAAAAGGGTAATTTATAACAAAGTTTTCATGTTGTTGATTCCTAGGTGTAGTGCTTCTTCCCCTATGCTGCCTATTGGTACTAGTGGAGTAGGATTGACTCGCAATACGGAACCCATAGGTGTAACCTTTCGCTAAATACTAAAATCAACAATTGAAGCATCCGAGGCTGCATCAATCGAGGATACACGACAGAAGGAATTGTTCTATCTACAAACTTCACCTTCACCAAGCGTGGGTTTATTTTAATAATTTGGTTTTTTCTATCTCGAACCATGTCTCTTTTCTTTCTCGTAATACTGGACCTAAAAAAAAAAAAGAATCAAATCGCACCATCTCTGTAATAGGTAAATGCCTTTTTTTCTCCGGAAGTTGTCGGAATTATTCGTAATAAGATATTGGCCACAATTGAAGAGGTCTTATCAATAAAATTTGCATTTATCTGAGATCTCGGCATAATTAACAATCCATTCTATAATTCTTTTCATTACCCTTAGGGTAAGGGGAAAATGATCCCGCAAACTAAAGGAATTGTACGGTACGAAATAACATAAAATAAAAACAGACTAATTATAAAAAAAGATGTGGACCTTTTGTTTGGATTGGACAAGGAGAGATATGAAATATTGAAATCAGATTCGATTTCATTCTAATTTCGTAGTATAACAATGAACGGAACTATAAATATTTCATCTAAGTTGAATAACCAAGGATTGTACTGCGGATTCTGATAATTCGAGAAGCTTTTATTTGGTTATGATCCAAAGAAGAAACAAAAAACAAAACGAAATAATTTTTCTATAAAAAAATGGATTAGACTAAGGTAAGTATCCGTTTTGTTTTTTGTTTGCATAACATGCATATGCCATGTCATACAATTTAAATATAAAAATACACGGGACGATTCAATAATTTGTATTAGATCTATGGGATAGCTAATGAGCTAAATTTTTGTTGAGAAATCGAAAATTTTATTTGATTTGAAAGGAATTTTTCCTATGGAACTATTCATCAGTCGCACTTGTACTGCAATAATATGAATGACTCGCTATTCACTATTCACTCGGTTTCTGGTCAATAATAAGATTATGTAGGAGAGATGGCCGAGTGGTTCAAGGCGTAGCATTGGAACTGCTATGTAGACTTTTGTTTACCGAGGGTTCGAATCCCTCTCTTTCCGTTTATCTTAATTCACCAACGTTACTGAATCAAATCAAATACCATCATCTCAACAAGAGGATCCTTATTTTATATAAATTCTCGATTCCTAATCACATTACTGTGATACGTAAAATACAAATATCGGAAAAAGAAAGAGCAAAAAATATTACCGCTTGTCCGTTTGTGATAGGTGAATAATAAAAATTCGGACCAAGGCCCTTAGATCTATTTATTTTTATTTCGGCGAAAACAGACAAAATTCTATGAATTTTTCTTTGTTATTTTTGTGAGGTTCAAGTCTGACGGGAATAATATTCTACGACTAACAACTCATTTATTTTCAAACCAATCCATTTACTATCTACTATTTGATTTACTACTCCTTTATATTGGAATGAGTCAAAAGTCAAATGTTTTGGCAATTCCTCGTGGGGGGATAAAGAAATATAATTTTTAATCAGAGCTTTCGATCTTTGTTTATCCTTCGTAGTAATAATATCTCTCGGTTTACAACGATAACTTGGTATATCCACTATACCACCATTAACTAAAATATGTCTATGGTTAACTAATTGCCTGGCTCCAGGAATCGTCGAAGCTATACCCAACCGGAAAAGGATATTATCCAAACGCATCTCAAGTAATTGTAGTAAAACCTGACCTGTCGACCCTTTGGCTTTTCCAGCGATATGCACATATTTAAGTAATTGTCGCTCTGTCAGACCATAATGAAACCGCAATTTCTGTTTTTCTTCTAGACGAATACGATATTGCGATCTTTTACCAGAACGCAATTGGTTTTTAGGATCACTTCCGGATCTAGGTCTTTTACTAGTTAGTCCTGGTAAAGTCCCTAGACGACGTATTTTTTTGAAACGAGGTCCTCGGTAACGAGACATAAAGACTCCTTTTTTATTTTATTGAAATTTCATTGTTTAAGAATAAACAAAAATTAAAACTGAACTCTAAATTAAGACTGAACTAAAGGATAAACAAAGCAAAGCTAAATTTATTGAAATACTACAAAAAAGTAGAATAAAATAAATTGTATCACTATCCGTATTTTTGGTATATATGTATATATATAATTTCTATTTTCTATATATAAATATAATTTTAAAATTTTTTGTATATATAGGAAGTTGTGGCTACGTTTTATAATTTGTTCTTTTATGATTTGTTCTGTAGAAAGAGATCTAATTCTTCCAACATGTTGTTTTTTATTTATAGTTGCAAGTTACCACGACATAATAGATGGATCAGTTATTCAACATTTTGATAAAATGGGGATAGAGACTCTCAATCACGTAAAAAATCGATAGAAAAAAGCCGGCTATCGGAGTCGAACCGATGACCATCGCATTACAAATGCGATGCTCTAACCTCTGAGCTAAGCGGGCTCACATATCACATACACATATCACATAACATAAGAGAAAAATAGTATATAGAAATCAAAGAAACTACCGGATTTCATCTATTAGCCAATCTTAGCTTAGCTATTTATTTTAATTTTATAATACTAACTATATTTATATTTAATATGAACTAGAACCATATAGTTGTATATAGTTCATATTTTATTAACTATTATAGAACTAATTATATCTAACTATAGAACTAACTATATCTAACGATATAGATAGAATAGTTAGAATATATAGAACTACTTCTAACTATAATGTATAACATAATGTATTTACATATACACATATATGTATTTTTTTTTTATTTTCCAAATAATTTCTATATTAGATAGATTTTAGATATATTTATATAATTAATATAAAAAAAATGATATAAAATAAAAAAAAAAAAAATTAAATTTTACTTATTTAATTTAATTAATTATAATATGATGA